TTCGCCATGCATAAACTGAACCAACAATTGGGATAAGCACAAAAATTAAAGCTTCCATAAAGACAGATACACCTAATACATCGAAACTCATTGCCCATGGATAAAGAAAGACCGTTTCAACATCAAAAACAACAAAAACTAGAGCAAACATGTAATAGCGGATTCGGAATTGTAACCAAGCATCCCCCATGGGTTCTATACCCGATTCATAACTAGAGAGCTTCTCTGGCCCTTCACTAATCGGAGCTAAAACTCCGGAAATTACAAATGCCAAGATAGGAATAACGCCTGATATTATTAGAAATGCCCAGAAAATATCATATTCGTGAAGCAGAAACATAAATATACTCCTATTAAGGTGGAATAGGCTGAATTATTCGATTGGAATTTTCAATTCATCCGGAACTTCTTAGGCGAAACGAGAATTTCTTTTGATCAAATCAAACCGCATAGTTTAGAATTTGTTTGCTATAAGGCATGTCTTGTTTAAAGATTCATACAACGGAACCCCGCTTACATTTTTTTTTCATAAAAAAAAATGCGAAACTTGGAATCTGTACTATCCCGGCCCTCTCAGAAATAAAAAGAATCGAGTACTAAAGAAAAATCGCGATTGGGGATGAACAAAACTACTTCTTTGTTTTGTTACGGCAATAACACTTAGTAAAGTCAAACCAACGAATGATTTAGGTTTCACTACAAATTGTTTTAGAGCAAACCTACACTACATAATGAAAGATACCACAAAGTGGTAGAATCAACGGAATCATAAATGATCCACATAAAATACTTATAATCTAATATAGAGGAAATGAAAACTAGATTAAACTAAAATAGAGAATGTCTACACAAAACAAAAATAGAATGTATTTAGGGCTATACGGACTCGAACCGTAGACCTTCTCGGTAAAACAGATCAAACTGATTATTATCGAAATGATTCGAACTGTTTCAAAGACCCAACATGCATTTTTTTGCATTGGGCTCTTTCATCAACTGATGTAAATATCAGTTAGTCCACCATATTTTATCTTTACAGGAAAATAAGAGGATAATGAGATGGTTCCATGTGCTCTGATTCATTATTTGTATTTTGATACAGGAGCAATACCAAAGTGTTTCAAAGAAGGGTTACCTTGACTTAGGTCTGCCTCCGGCCTAGATCAACCTAAGTGAAATGGAATTTCTATCGCTCCGCTGCAAGAGTCAAATATGAAACTTCATACACCTTAAAGTTCATAGGACGAAAAGAGTTTCTTTTGAGGACCTTATACTCATTATGCCTAGCATTGAATGAACTGGGTATTTACCTTATCAATTATCAAATTAATGGCGGGTTCCATTTGATTGGGCACCTGAATTCGAACCCGAATCGGACCGAACCAAATATTTGTCAGGCTATTGTTCTCTTGTTCCCTCGAATCTATGGAGTAAGACATCGATTTCTCTTTCTCAATAAGAGAAATTATGTTCATTGCATAATGGGCTCCCTTGAAAAGCATTGGCGCACGTGTAAACGAGGTGCTCTACCTAACTGAGCTATAGCCCTTGTCATAGATATCTTAACATATGGATAATCTCTTGTCAAGATGGGTATTCCATGATACTACACGATAGCTCTCTGATCCGTTTTAATGGATTGGTATTGCTTAGAAATGATATTCCACCTATAATCCCCGAAGCGATGGGTCCTTTTTTTGTGATGATAAATAACCTACTTAACTCAGTGGTTAGAGTATTGCTTTCATACGGCGGGAGTCATTGGTTCAAATCCAATAGTAGGTAAGGTAGAACTTATTAGATACCGGAGTCAATGGTATCTAATAAGTTTTTCTATCCATCTTCTTTTTTTCGTTGTATAATCAGGTTAGACTTGATTGTGTTCAACTGGTGGAAGCCAAATGTGATGTATAGTATAATAAAGAACTTCTAACGAACTTCTTTTTTTATTTTTATTTTATGTATTTGTTTGTTTACTAGTAGGAAATAACACTGACAGCCTCTACTCGTGTCCTAGCTCGTCTGAGAGCTAGATTTGCCTCAATTGCTTGTCTCTTGCCCTGAGCTCTACTCAAGTTAGCTTCAGCTATTTCAAGAGCTTGTTGAGCTTCTTGCGGATCAATGTCAGTACTCATCTCCGCATCATTTCCTAAAATGGTGATCTCATTATTACTTATTCTAGCAAAACCGCCCATCAAAGCCACCGTTAACCATTGGTCGTTGAGGCGTATTCTCAAAAGACCTATATCCACAGCTGTGGCAATGGGGGCGTGATTTGGTAATACGCCAATTTGTCCACTATTAGTAGATAAAATGATTTCTTTCACTTTGGAATCCCAAATAATTCGATTAGGAGTCAGTACACAAAGATTTAAGGTCATTTCTTCAATTTGCTCTCCACTTCTAAGTTCATAGCTTTCGCGGTAGCTTCATCGATGTTACCCACCAAATAAAAGGCCTGCTCGGGAAGACTGTCTAATTCTCCGGAAAGTATCATTTG